AGCAAAAGAACGTTCTCCCGTGCTTCCAGACATGCTGAGCTCCACAAATTCTTGTACATTCAAAAAAGGAATTGATTCCGTAAAAGATGGGATCAACCAGTAAATAGAAAACTACTGATATTTCATCCTTGTGAGATTGTCAATTTTGTACCAAAGGTGTATTTTGAGTATACCGAATTAGTATAGCTATCCTTCCTATGGCACAGCAATCCAGCTTCGCTTGGTACCGAAACAGAATTCCTTTTTTCTCTTCTTTGTTCCTTGTCTATACGTAAACTATATGTTATTCAAGACATCAATAGAAAACTCCCCTTTTTTTAGAGGGTCCTCTTTATTTTTATTGGCTTCGGAATAGTAGAATAATTCGGAATAGCGGTCAAGATCTTGGGAAAATCTAAGTTAACAATCAATAAGTTTGGATAAATAATTCATGAAAGATATTATATTCTCATACTGACACAATACAAGGACAAGTATATGCGAAATCTATCCCTTTTTAGTTAAAAGTTTTCTTCGAATCCAAACTTTCATTTTAAAGAATTTAATTGGTTAGCATAACATAATATCTAATAAACAGAAAATCCAGTAGTAGATAATCTTTTATGAAAGAAAGAAAACATTCTTTTAAGAATCAAGATTCGTAATCAATCCTTGCTTTGTTTGTTGGATTAGGGTCAAGACAAGGATTCTTTCTTGACCAAACTTTAAGGTAGGAACTTTATGAGATGAAATAGGGAAAGACAGAATATAGAACATAAAAGGATAATTGAAGTGACTCGTCTTCGAATCGACTTTGGTTGGGGTCCGAAAAAGAAATAATCAAAAATAGAAAGAAGTTTTTTTTTCAAATCCAATTCTTTATTTATCTTTTATTCCAAAATTCCCCCGAAAATCCAATTTCATTTTTATTAAATTAGGTTAGATGATCTAATTATTATTATTATTATTACTTTACTCAACTGACAAATTCCACAACGAATCTCTTGACTCGGAATTAGGGACTGATGTCACGTCTGATGAATCGATTTTCTTTTCCACTTCTGTATCTCACTCTATCTTTTTTTTAGTATTATCTATAATAACCGATGAATTGTGAATTTTCCATAACTTAGGTAAGTGCTTTACCAACATATGTAGTGTAGTAAAAAACAAATCGAATTTAACCCTTTCATGCTTACTATAACTAGTTATTTCGGTTTTCTACTGGCTGCTTTAACTATAACCCCAGCTCTATTTATTGGTTTGAACAAGATACGTCTTATTTGAAATGAATTGAATGAATAAGTCAGAAAAGAAAAATCCTTCTTTTGGATTCCTGGTATTCTACGACTCTTTTCCACACTAATTACCAATTCTTTTCCTGGTCATTGAGATTCGTGGATAATTCAGATTACTATTTAGGGATAGATCGTACCTCTTTTTTTTATCCCTCCGAACAAATCGAAATGATTGAAGTTTTTCTATTTGGAATCGTTTTAGGCCTAATTCCTATTACTTTAGCAGGATTATTCGTGACTGCGTATTTGCAATACAGGCGTGGTGATCAGTTGGATCTTTGATTGAGTAACATTTCTTTTTTGATTGACCTCCTCCAGACCCGGGAGGAGGTCAAATTGGAGTTGCAATTCGACTTTGTTTTGTTAAGTTATTTTATTGTGATTCGACATAAGATAGGTGTAATCACGCTCTGTAGGATTTGAACCTACGACATCGGGTTTTGGAGACCCGCGTTCTACCGAACTGAACTAAGAGCGCTTTCAAAAAAAATCCTTTTCTACTCCTAACGCATCTCACATATGTATAGTATCCACAAATTCAAGATTATACTCCACTTTAATCGATCTCCTCGCTACTGCCCAGAAAGAAGAAAGAAGTAATAGGTAGGGATGACAGGATTTGAACCTGTGACATTTTGTACCCAAAACAAACGCGCTACCAAGCTGCGCTACATCCCTTTTCCAAATTGTTGTACAATGCCATTGTACACAATTCCTGTCTTGTTTTCCACATCGTAATTTCCTTATCTTTCTCTATCTATATAGAACTTTCTTGTCATTTCTTCTTTTTGGTCTCATATAATCAAGGAATGATATACATCTAAAATCCAATCTAATTTAACGTAAAAAAGAAAAATTACTATTTATTAGTAATGGACAGGGAGAAGGGGTCATCTTTTTCTTTTTTAGGGGCAGGAAAATCTCGTCTATATGGTTTATTCTATATATAGAATATTGATTTTATTTTTTTAGTTAGGAATTTCGCATAAACAAAAGAAATCCAAATGATCTTGGTCAAGAGTATCTGATCATATATGTATTCCAATAAGGAAGGAGGATTTTCAATGCGGGATATAAAAACATATCTCTCTGTAGCGCCCGTGCTAAGTACTCTATGGTTTGGGGCTTTAGCAGGTTTATTGATAGAAATTAATCGTTTATTTCCAGATGCTTTGTCATTCCCCTTTTTTTCTTTCTAGTTATTGCTATGCGAAGAATAGAATTCTTCATGACATGATGAGAATTTTCCCCTTTTCAATTCCTTTCTTAGTATAGGAAGGAAAAAGAAAGAAAAGATGGATTGAACCCCAGAATCATCAAAAATTCGGTAAATCCAAAATTCGATTTTGGAAAACAGAAATTCATCAATTAAAAGCTGTATTCAGGCTAAGTCGGGCCCCAGAAATCAGAGCATAGAAGGAGGCTGGCTACTTAAATGAAAGTATTTCGAAGCAAAATCCTTGCTAGTTCGACAAAGATTGTACTCTTTAATTATTTCTCTATTTTTTATTACTTAACTTAATAATATAATTTCCAAAATTTTTTATTCTATTGGATTCTATTAATTAGAGAATTACAAGAATTACAACAAAATCTTTAGAAATCGCATTTTTAGTTAGTAACTTCTATTGATTTTTTCTTCTTCTTTCGGATCGAAAATAGAAGAAAAAAATGAGAATAAATAGAAGAATTAAGTTAAGTCGATCCAAAATTGAAAGGAGGTTCATGGCCAAAGGGAAAGATGTGAGAATCAGAGTTATTTTGGAATGTATCAGTTGTGTTCGAAAGGGTGTCAATAAGGAATCCCTGGGGATTTCTAGATATAGTACTCAAAAGAATCGCCACAATACACCCGGCCAATTAGAATTGAGAAAATTTTGTCGTTATTGTCGCAAGCATACGACTCATGAAGAAATAAAGAAATAGGAGCATCGTGTGTTCGATCTTTCCAAAGAACAGAAAGAGTAAGAACTTACTATTTAATATATAGAATACAAAATATACAAAATAAAAATCAAATCATCTGATTTCAGGTAGATATTATTTCATATGTATAGAGGATATTCATATATAGTATACGAATCAAATAATATATGGACCAAAGAAAGACTTTTTTTGGATCCAAAATTAATTAATAAAAAAAAGAAATAGAATTTCTTTTTTGAAATTTTGAAATAAGGAATAAATCATGTATACATCTAAACAACCTTTTCATAAATCCAAGCAAAGTTTTCATAAATCCAAGCAAAGTTTTCGTAAATCCAAACAAACTTTTCGTAAATTCAAGCAAAGTTTTCGTAAATCCAAACAAACTTTTCGTAAATCCAAACAAACTTTTCGTAGGCGTCCTCGAATTGGATCGGAGGATCGAATTGATTATAGAAACATGAGTTTAATTAATCAATTTATTAGTGAACAAGGAAAAATATTATCGAGACGAATAAATAGATTAACCTTGAAACAACAACGATTAATTACTATTGCTATAAAACAAGCGCGTATTTTATCTTTCTTACCATTTCGTAACAATGAAAATGAGAAGCAATTTCAAGCCCAGTTAATTTCAGCAATAATTACTGGTTCTAGACCCAGAAAAAATAGACATATTCCTCAATTAACTCAAAAGTCCAATTCCAATCGGAACTTAAGAAACTCCAACTAGAACTTAAGCTCAGATTGATGTTTTATTCGAAAGGGCCAGACCTATAAAGTAATCCAGATTTGATTTTTGTGTTTGTTATAAGAAAGAAAAATGGGGGAGAAGAAATATTTTTATTTATTGCAACATGCTCGTTGATTCCTACCACTTAATCTTAATTTATTGTATCTTCCCGGAGAAGGAACTCCGGGAATTCTATTTTAATTATTCCTGTATATTACTTTAGAATCCCTTTATTTGATGATCCTTATTTTATTGGAAATCGTGTAAAGATTATTTGGATTTGATACAGCTACTTGTGCAAGTATTTTACGATTAAGAATCAATTCCTTCTTGTACAGATTGTGTATTAATTTACTATAACTATCGAATACTTTATATATCCGTGTTGCTGCATTTATCCGAGTGATCCACAAACGACGAAAATCCCTCTTTTGCCTGCCTCTATCTCGATGAGAGGAAACGAAAGCTCTCCTTATCTGTTGAGTAATCATTCGATTAAGTCTTAAATGAGCCCCTCTAAAGTTTGAGGCAAATGAACGCATTTTTGTTCGTCGTCTCCGAGCTATATATCCTCGCGGAACTCTGGTCATTGAATCAAATTAACCTTAATGAATAACTAATGATTTCTCTTCTTTTAGCCATCCCTTTTTCCCTCATTAATAACAAAACGGATTATTCCGATATATAAAATATCAATTCCAATGGCTTTTGCTACTATGACCTTCCCAACCACGATTTTTTATTCTATTCCTTTCAGTTATTTCACATAGAAATAACAAATTCTAACGATACTAAAAAAAATAGTGGGTTCCATCGTTTCTATGGTTACCTCTTAAACGGTGAGGCCCTCTCTATACACCGGAGCCTTTTCTTTCATTTCATCAAAAGGTATTGTGAACTCGTATAGTTCACATTCTTTGGCTCTACCTATCCATTATAGAGTAAATAGCTCTTTTCACAATAAGAGTTACCCATACAGTGACGGCATTTAATTATGAAAGTTGGCTAGGTAGCTGACCCTGTTAGTCCGTTCTTTTAAGAGAAAGGAGCATAAGCCTTTTTCTTTTTATTACTATTTCCTCCGCTTAATGGATAACCATTCGCTACCAATGGGGAATTGCTTCTTATTTCCAATCTAGATGATTGGATTTGCACCAATGGAAACCATAAATTCCATATACCATATAAATCCAGGATGGAGCTTATCTATCCTATTCATTGGTACCGGTCATTGATACTTCAAAAATTGTCTTATTTGTTTGAACTCATGATCTGAACGAGTCGCACATACACCCTAACACATGTTCCTCGACGCTGAGGACATCCCTTAAGAGCGGCCGATTTTCTAGCATTTCGTATTGGCTGTCTTGCGTTTCTAATAAGTTGTTTAACAGTTGGCATGTCGTATGTATATAGAAAAAAATGGATTGGTTTAGATCGATCTTAACCTGATGATTGATCATCATGAAGTATTTCTATTTTCTATCAAAATTATCCTTATTAAACCCTTCTAGATTCAAAATCGGATCAGGATCATCGTCGTAGTGCTCGTCAAGCATTTCATCCCCTACAATATCGACAAGTCCATATGCTTTGGCTTCGTCTGCTGACATAAAAATATCCCTTTCCATGTCTTCGGATACAACCCAAAAAGGCTTGCCTGTCCTTAGTGCATAAACCCTTGTGATCATTTCGCGAACTTTGTGTAACTCTTCCACTTCTAGTAAAAATTCGGGCGCTCTTGCCCGATAATAAGCACTAGCAGGTTGGTGAAGCATAATCCTAGCGTGAGGGAATGCTATACGACAGGTGGGTTCTCCTCCAAGCAGAATGAAGGACGCCATGGACGCGGCTATTCCGAGGCATATTGTATATATATCTGGTGTCACCGTTTGCATCGTATCAAAAATCGCCATTCCTGAGATTAGCCACCCACCGGGGGAGTTTATAAACAAAAAAATATCGCTAATTCCATCTTCTATACTGAGATATACCATGAGACCTGTAATATGATTCGTGATCTCGCAACGAATCTCTTGTCCTAAAAAAAGTGTCCTTTCTCGATACATAACATTGTATAAGTCAACCCAAGTCGCTTCTTCATCTCCGGGAATCCGGTAAGGTACTTTTGGAACTCCAATAGGCATATTAGATTAATATTTTAATTAATTAAAAAAAAACTACGTTATGGAAACGTAAGAATGGAAGGAAAAGAAAGAATCCGCGGTATATTGTCTTCATTTCTTTTTCTTCTTATTATATGTGAATACTATAGATTCTATTAATACATAGAATGAAAGATTATACATATAAAGAAAGTAAGACAGATTGAATAAAGAAAAAGGGATCGATGATTCGAATGATAAACAAACAGGTATCTATCTCTTCGTTTTCTCCAAAAAGGGCCAAGCCACCCATTGCATATTGGCACTTATCGAGTATAGAATAGATCTGCTTCTCTTTCTTCTTACGAATAGAATTGGCTTCTTATTTTCAATGGAATGAAATAAATATTAACGCTTTCTGGCGCAGAATCCCTTGGAAGGGTTAGGTACATAGTATATGGATAGTCTTTTCCAATGCGATAAAATAAAGCGACATAGTGTCTATTTTTCTTTGCTAAAGGGGTATTTCCATGGGTTTGCCTTGGTATCGTGTTCATACTGTCGTATTGAATGATCCGGGTCGATTACTTTCGGTGCATATAATGCATACAGCTCTAGTTTCTGGTTGGGCCGGCTCGATGGCTTTATACGAATTAGCGGTTTTTGATCCTTCTGACCCTGTTCTGGATCCAATGTGGAGACAAGGTATGTTCGTCATTCCCTTCATGACTCGTTTAGGAATAACCAATTCGTGGGGGGGTTGGAGTATTTCAGGAGGAACTATAACAAATCCGGGTATTTGGAGTTATGAAGGTGTGGCGGGTGCGCATATTGTGTTTTCTGGCTTGTGTTTCTTGGCAGCTATCTGGCATTGGGTATATTGGGACCTAGAAATATTCTGCGATGAGCGGACGGGAAAACCCTCTTTGGATTTGCCTAAGATCTTTGGAATTCATTTATTTCTCGCAGGGGTGGCTTGCTTTGGCTTCGGCGCATTTCATGTAACGGGTTTGTATGGTCCTGGAATATGGGTGTCCGATCCTTATGGACTAACTGGAAAAGTACAAGCTGTAAATCCAGCGTGGGGTGCCGAAGGTTTTGATCCTTTTGTTCCGGGGGGAATAGCCTCTCATCATATTGCTGCGGGTACATTGGGCATATTAGCGGGCCTATTCCATCTTAGTGTCCGACCGCCTCAACGTCTATACAAAGGATTACGTATGGGCAATATTGAAACTGTACTTTCCAGCAGTATCGCTGCTGTTTTTTTTGCAGCTTTCGTAGTTGCCGGAACTATGTGGTATGGGTCAGCAACTACCCCAATCGAATTATTTGGTCCTACTCGTTATCAGTGGGATCAGGGATACTTTCAGCAAGAAATATATCGAAGAGTTAGCGATGGGCTAGCCGAAAATCTTAGTTTATCGGAAGCTTGGTCTAAAATTCCCGAAAAATTAGCCTTTTATGATTATATTGGTAATAATCCGGCAAAGGGGGGATTATTCAGAGCAGGCTCAATGGACAATGGGGATGGAATAGCAGTTGGATGGTTAGGACATCCCGTCTTTAGAGATAAAGAAGGACGGGAGCTTTTTGTACGTCGTATGCCTACTTTTTTTGAAACATTTCCGGTAGTTTTGGTAGATGAGGAGGGAATTGTGAGAGCTGATGTTCCTTTTAGAAGAGCAGAATCCAAATATAGTGTTGAACAAGTAGGCGTAACTGTGGAGTTCTATGGGGGCGAACTTAATGGAGTAAGTTATTCTGATCCTGCTACTGTAAAAAAATATGCGAGGCGTGCCCAATTAGGTGAAATTTTTGAATTAGATCGGGCTACTTTGAAATCTGATGGTGTTTTTCGCAGCAGTCCAAGGGGTTGGTTCACTTTTGGGCATGCTACCTTTGCTTTGCTTTTCTTTTTCGGACACATTTGGCATGGCGCTAGAACCTTGTTCCGAGATGTTTTTGCTGGTATTGATCCAGACTTGGATGCTCAAGTGGAATTTGGAACATTCCAAAAAGTTGGGGATCCAACTACAAGGAGACAAGTAGTCTGATACGACATTGCTATGGTATCTTTCACCTCTCTTTTTTTGATTTGATATGGGCTGCCGGAAAAATCTCATCATCCTTTCTTTGACTCTTTTTTTGATTTTTTTTATTTTTTATGGTAAATGATCCTAAATGAATAGGTGTGGAAGTTATAATTGTAAATAAACCACGATCGAATCTATGGAAGCATTGGTTTATACATTCCTTTTAGTTTCGACTTTAGGGATAATTTTTTTCGCTATCTTTTTCCGAGAACCACCTAAGGTTCCGACTAAAAAAATGAAATAATTTCATTGAAGTAATGAGTCCCCCAATATGGGGGACTCATTACTTCAATTAGTCCCCGTGTTCTTCGAATGGATCTCTTAATTGTTGAGAGGGTTGCCCAAACGCGGTATATAAGGCATACCCAGTAAAGCTTACAAGTAAACCAGATATGGAGATGGCGACTAAAGTTGCTGTTTCCATTTTTATAGAATTTCAAGATTACAATGGATCTACGAAAAGATCGTTTATTTACAACTACAACGGAATAGTATACAAAGTCAACACCAATAATTAAATAGAATTTATGGCTACACAAACCATTGAGGATAGTTCTAGATCTGGGCCAAGACGAACTGCTGTAGGTGATTTATTGAAACCCTTGAATTCGGAATATGGTAAAGTAGCTCCGGGTTGGGGGACTACTCCTTTTATGGGGGTCGCAATGGCTTTATTCGCGATATTCCTATCTATCATTTTAGAAATTTATAATTCTTCAGTTTTACTGGACGGAATTTTAATGAGTTAGGTTTATAATAACTGAAACTATGAAGTCATAGTCTTTCCATCCAAAAAAGCCTTTCTACAAAAGCCTTTCTACTTTACTTAACTTAAGCTTTACATTTCTAGACATTTTGGTAGTTCGACCGTGGAATTTTTTTGTTTCGGTATTTCTGGAATATGAGTGTGTGACTTGTTATAATTGATCCTATTGATAATACATAGAAAGGGCCTGTTGTTATCTCTATCAAGATGATTCTAATTCGTCGGATATTATTTATCCTAGTATCTGGAACACGAAATAGATAGAATAGATCAAGAAAAAAAATGGAACTATGATTCATACTCACTATTCAGACCTCGTAACCAGACTGAAAAAAAAAATGCAATTATTTCTTAATAAAAAAAAAAGAAATTTTCTTCCTTCCGATTTATTTTGACCAAAAGACAACTTTTTTTCTTTCGATTTTGTTGAGTCATTACACCTATTCAATACAGTAAGTGATCATCAAGCGGTTCTTATTCGAAGAACCCTTGCCTTTTGTTTAGCTTGAGACTAAATCATCGTGGCTCTAGTATGAATCTAAGGTTTCCATTGAATTGATTCATAGGATCGCAACAAGATAATTTCTATCAGAAAATTACTAGAATTTTTTCTTTATTTATTTTCTTTATTTAATAGTAAAACAAGAGTAAATCTGCATTACGCACAAAAAAGAAAAAATCTAAAATAGGGAAGAGAAAATTCAAGAGGCCTCTAATGATCAACATAAAGAAAAGAAAGACAGATGAGCCAACTTGAGATTTTTTGGCATTATCATCACAAAGAAGACTGGATTTTTCTTATTTCCTATCTTCAAGGCAAATCGACCCAATCCAGCGGCTGATGAAGTTTTGCACTTTTTTCTATATCCGTTGAAAATTTGTGTGTTTCTGCTTGAGCCGTACGAGATGAAATTTTCATATACGGTTCTCGGAGGGGGAGTCGGGGTAGTTACCTATCTCAATAAAGTATATGATTGGTTTGAGGAACGTCTTGAGATTCAGGCAATTGCAGATGATATAACTAGTAAATATGTTCCTCCTCATGTCAACATATTTTATTGTTTAGGGGGAATTACACTTACTTGTTTTCTAGT